TATTATTATTTTTAATATTGTTCGTTGTACAATGAAAAAAAAAAGTCTTTTTTCTCTTAAGTAAAAAAAAAATTGGAATTGTAAACAGATATTTTTGGTCTTTATGAGAACCTTTTGAATCAAGTATTGTAGTGATTCAAATGGTTCTCGACAGCCTACATGAAGTAGGAAGTTTTCTTATTTTCTATTCTTACTTATTTTTATATTCTATTTCTATATAGGCTTGTTCTATGTTTGTATTTGTCGGGATTTTTTTGAATTTAATTAGATCTTAATGTAAATTAAATGAACCATAACTATGTAATCCTATTCCTAATAAATTGACCCCAAAATAGCATATCCAAATTATAAGAAAGCCCATAGAAGCCACAATTGCGCAATTTAAACTTTCCCAATTTTTATTTGTTCGAGTATGTAAATAAATCGCAAATAGGGTCCAAGTAATAAATGCCCAAGTTTCCTTTGGGTCCCAATTCCAATATGATCCCCATGCCTCATTAGCCCATACTGCTCCCGAAAGAATACCTATGGTTAAAAAGATAAACCCGAGACTAATAATACGATAACTCCACTGATCTAATTGTTGAATCAGTTGAGCCCTGTAATAATTTCGAGAAGAAAAAAAAGAAGTGTTTAGTAAAACATTGCTTCTTTCATTCATGTATTGGATCTCGACAAAGGAAAATGACTCATTTAAAAAATTGTTTTTTTTACTAAAAATCCTTATGGCTTTTCGCAATGTAATGACTAAGAGAGCTACTGATAATAATGATCCACATAAAAGAGCTGCGTAGCCCAATATCATCATACTTACATGCATCATTAACCATTGGGATTGGAGAGCAGGTACTACTATTTCGGATTGATGCATTTCAGTTAAAAGACCTGAAGTAGCAAATCCTTGGGTAAAAATAGTACTTGGCGCGGTTATTGCGCTTAAATAATTTTTCTTTTTTTTTAAATATGGAACCATATGAATAATGGAGAAACTCCATGAAAGAAAAATTAATGATTCATATAAATCACTTAACGGGAAATGTCCCGAATAAATCCAACGAGTGACTAATAATCCTGTTATACAGAAAAAAGTAGCTATCATGCCTTTTTCTGACGAATCATATAGTCCTACGATTTCATCGACCGATAAGCTTATCAAAAAAATTGTAATTACAATTGAAACGATCGAAAAGGATATATGAGTTAATATATGTTCTAAAGTGGAAAATATCATAAAAATTTTTTAATTTCATTAAAATGAAAAAGTGGGGTAAACCAATTCTACGGAATTGAAATCAGGAATTGAATTTATTATAGGATTTATTCTATTTGTTTTAGAAGATGCCATGCCGCCACTCGGACTCGAACCGAGATGCTCTAGCACTGCTTCCTAAGAGCAGCGTGTCTACCGATTTCACCATAGCGGCGTACTCAAAATAATAATAATCTATTATTATTTAATCGTCGAGATTGAAGGAGTCAATTCAATTCAATATTTTTTTTTCATTTTCATTCAAAGTGATGAGAAAGAACTCATTTCGTTTCAATATGGATTGAAGCGTTCCCCATAAAAATCTTTATTATCATTTTATTTCATTTTTGAATTAAAATGGAAGGTGTCCTTTTTTTATTTAACAGAGACGTTTTCGTCGTTTATGCTCGCCTAAAATTGAGATCTTGTAACTAAATAGTTATGACTTCAATCCAAGGATAAAGATAGAACTCAAAAAAAAAGTTATTTTTCATTTTTGAATTTTAAAATTCATTTATCATTTATCTGATTTTATGAATCTTAGATTCACTTTTTTTATCAATGAACAAAAAAAGTCTTTTTATGGATCACAGTACAGTGTGATATTCCAAATTTTTTTATTTAACTATTTGTAATTTGTAGAACTTTGTATTAACCCTTAGGCCTTAGGTTGGTTTTTCGTCCTGTAAAGAATTTTATTTAGGATTTAGAAAACTAATTCGATATTGGCCTGAACTGAACATCTTGTCTAACAAAAAACTTTTTTTTTAATTGAATTATTTATTATGATATGCCAGATAAGTGTACCGATGAGGAAAATAAGAATCCCCACCGGATAAAACATATTCAAAAAAAGTGAAACCTTGTATCTTTTTTTTTTTTAAAAAAAGTACCATTTTCAGATTACGATTATTTAATCGAGTGTTTGACTATTTAATTGTCGCACAAAAAAGCTTTTTGAATTCCCGGTAGAAAGAGACTTCGCTAAGGAAAAAGCTTTCAACGCTGCCAAATATACCTTCTTTTTCCAAATGTTTTTACGAATACGTTTTTTTGAGATAGAAGTACGTTTTTTTGGAACTGCCATGAAAAATTTGAAAAAGTTATTCATTTCTCTAGTTGAATGTGAAAGACATCTATTGGTCAAACAATTCCATTTTTTCTTTTTTTTTTTTTCTATCTCTGTCTATTTTCGTCGTGCTCTATTTATACATGTAACAAAATACACCAAAAAGTTCAAAAAAACCAATCCTTACCTAACAAATTCCAAATTCTTTAAATTACTGTAGTTTTTTATTAGTTGGTCAAGCTCAAAAGAAAAAGAAAAGAGCGAGTACACATTTTTTTGATTTTAAAATTCGAATTAAACTAGTAGTTAATCAAAGGATACATGATTTTCTAAAAGTCATCTTAGTAATTTCGTCTTTTCTTTTAAGTCTATTTCTTCTCCCTGGTATTGAAACAAAAGTGTAGGATATTCTAGCGTTTTTTACAAAGAAAAAGAAATGTCTTTTATTCGAATGGAAAATAATCAGTTCTACCATGAATTAGTTAATGATTATGAATAAACGAACTAAAAAAAAAAGAACTAGTTCTTTTTTGGGAGGCCAGTTTTGGTATGGATCATCCTATTATTTATATCAAAATAAAGTAATGTATTAACTACTCTATTTTGGTGTAATTATTTGCTCTATGGATATAAATTATCGTAATACGTAATAATAATTGAATTTTTTTTCTGCATTTTCCTAAAAATCTTACTTAATATTCAATATTCATAAAATGAATTAGTGTGTTATTTCATACTAAATATAAATAGTAACTTGATCATATTCATATCATTTGACCAATTCGAACTTCTTGATTTGAATATTTGAAGTATTGGGTAAAGAAGAAAGATTCAGAATAATTAGGAATAGAAAAGTCTATTTCAGTTTTCCATATCTTGATTTTTTATTGAACCTATAAAAAGATATAAGAGCCGGTGAATTAGAAAGAATTAATTAAAAATAAAAAGGTTTTTTTATGGAATATACATATCAATATTCATGGATTATCCCCTTCATTCCACTTCCAGTTCCTATGTTAATAGGAGTGGGACTCCTACTTTTTCCAACGGCAACAAAAAATCTTCGCCGTATGTGGACTTTTCCTAGTATTTTATTGTTAAGTATAGTTATGATACTTTCGATCTATCTATCTATTCAGCAAATAAATAGAAGTTTTATCTATCAATATGTATGGTCTTGGACCATTAATAATGATTTTTCTTTAGAGTTCGGTCACTTAATCGATCCACTTACTTTTATTATGTTAATATTAATTACTACTGTTGGAATTTTGGTTCTTTTTTATAGTGACAATTATATGTCTCATGATCAAGGATATTTGCGATTTTTTGCTTCTATGAGTTTTTTCAATACTTCCATGTTGGGATTAGTTACTAGTTCGAATTTGATCCAAATTTATATTTTTTGGGAATTAGTTGGAATGTGTTCTTATCTATTAATAGGTTTTTGGTTCACACGACCTAGTGCGGCGACTGCTTGTCAAAAAGCGTTTGTAACGAATCGTGTAGGCGATTTTGGTTTATTATTAGGAATTTTAGGTCTTTATTGGATAACCGGTAGTTTTGAATTTCGGGATTTGTTCCAAATATTCAATAACTTGATTTATAATAATGAGGTTCCTTTTTTATTTCTTACTTTGTGTGCCTTTCTTTTATTTGCCGGTGCAGTTGCTAAATCGGCACAATTCCCCCTTCATGTATGGTTACCTGATGCCATGGAAGGCCCTACTCCTATTTCGGCTCTTATACATGCCGCTACTATGGTAGCAGCGGGCATTTTTCTTGTAGCTCGACTTCTTCCTCTTTTTATAATCATACCTTACATAATGAATTTCATATCTTTAATAGGTATAATAACAGTATTATTAGGAGCTACTTTAGCTCTTGCTCAAAAAGATATTAAAAGAGGTTTAGCTTATTCTACAATGTCTCAATTGGGTTATATGATGTTAGCTCTAGGTATGGGGTCTTATCGAGCCGCTTTATTTCATTTGATTACTCATGCTTATTCAAAAGCATTGTTGTTTTTAGGATCCGGATCTATTATTCATTCAATGGAAGCTATTGTTGGATATTCTCCAGATAAAAGTCAGAATATGGTTCTTATGGGAGGTTTAAAAAAGCATGTACCAATTACAAAAACTGCTTTTTTAGTAGGTACACTTTCTCTTTGTGGTATTCCCCCCCTTGCTTGTTTCTGGTCCAAAGATGAAATTCTTAATGATAGTTGGTTGTATTCACCTATTTTCGCAATAATAGCTTGTTCTACAGCAGGATTAACCGCATTTTATATGTTTCGGATCTATTTACTTACTTTTGAGGGACATTTCAATGTTCATTTTCAAAATTATAGTGGTCAAAAAGGTCGTTCCTACTATTCAATAGCTCTATGGGGAAAAGAAGTACCAAAAACGATTAAAAACAATTTTCGTTTATTAAGTTTATTAAAAATGAATAATAATGAAAGGGCTTCTTTTTTTTCGAATAAGACATATCAAATTGGTGGTAATGGAAAAAACAGGATGCGCCCTTTTATTACTATTCCTCATTTTGGCGCTAAAAATACTTTCTCTTATCCTCATGAATCGGACAATACTATGCTATTTTCCATGGTTATATTAGTGCTATTTACTTTGTTTGTTGGAGTCGTAGGCATTCCCTTTCCTTTTAATCAAGAAGGAA